ATCACATTGTTACAATATATATAGAGAAATTATCACAACAATTCTATGAAAAAATATACGTCGGCCCTCGTTTTAGGGGTTTTTCGAGACAACCGTGTATATTAAGGGGGAGGGGGGTTTTTACCGAAAAAAAATTTTTACTTTACTATAGATCCGTTTTTTGCAGAACCCGGGGCGATATTAATAATATGAATTTATGCCAGATAAAGTGAGTAATGTGTTAGAATAATGAAATGCTTTATACATTCACAATTATTGATATTTGCTTTCCAAGAGGATTAATGGTCATGTTTTTATTACAAGATTGATCGCTAATCAAAAAACCCAAACTTGCCATACATGGCGTGACTGTCTCCATCCCTCTGTCTATATGGTGAGCTTGACAATGTTGTTTTGTGAATGATAGATAATGTGACGTTGCAATAGTGTCGAGGATAGCTCAAGTCTACCTGTATGAACCAGATGAGCCCTTCCGGGGAATAGCTATTTGCTTCATACCGAAAATTAAAAACTTAGAGGACTGGAAATCTTGATACGATCAAGGATGATATGTCATTCAAGGGAGCTAGAGGACTGGAAATCTTGATACGATCAAGGACGATATGTCATTCAAGGGAACTAGGGGACTGGAAATCTTGACCAGAACATGAGATGTATGTCATTCGAGCATTAACTATAATGCTATTTTATTCTTTATTAATGGATTAAGCAATAGTAACACATAAGTTAGGGTTAATCAAGGTATTAATGTTATGGAATTGTGCTTCATAGGTTAATGAGGGTTAAATGATTTAATGTAATGAGATTAGTGGAATGTCTATTAATGAGGATTAAACATAGTATGTAATGATCTAGTGGAATGTCTATTAATGAGGATTATACATAGTATGTAATGGTATAGTGGGACGTCTATTAATGAGGATTATACATAGTATGTAATGATCTAGTGGAATGTCTATTAATGGGGATTAAACATAGTATGTAATGGTATAGTGGCATATCATTATATGGGGATTATACATATATATGTCACTCTGACGTACATAAACCAATTTTTTTGGTTTTTTTCGTACTTTATAATAGGGATCAGGGGGCAGTTTAGGCAGAATCTTGGCTTTGGGAGCCAAGGGCAGAAGTTTGACCCTTCTTCCCCTGATATGTTTTGGGAGGGGTTTGAACCCTCAATCTTCGACTTACAAGGTCGACGCTTTTAGTTAAGCCACCAGAACTAGTTTAGGCTGAGAATTTTGTTTTCACATCAGCTAGCGAATGGTATAATAATAAGGAATAGTGAGAAGTAGGAGATTGAGGCGATTTGTCCTACTGTAATAAATGGTTGTTCTACTGGTTGGCCTCCAATTCAGGTTAGGATAATTGAGTTAGCCACGAGAAGTCAGAAAAAGATTTGTGTTAGTGGTCGAAAGATGTTACTTCGTTGTTTGGAGGTGTGGAGTAATGGAACGAGTATGAGGATAAAGATAGAGAATAGGAGGGCTAAGACTCCTCCTAGTTTGTTGGGAATAGAACGTAGAATTGCATAAGCGAATAGGAAGTATCATTCGGGTTTGATATGAGGTGGAGTGACGAGGGGGTTTGCTGGGATGAAGTTTTCAGCGTCTCCTAATAGGTTAGGTATAAATAGAGCTAATATAGTTAGGGAGAAGATTATGACAAAGAAACCAAGTAGGTCTTTGTAGGAGAAATAGGGGTGGAATGAGATTTTGTCTGCGTCAGAATTAATACCTAGGGGGTTGTTGGAGCCTGTTTCATGGAGAAAAAGGAGGTGAATGATTGTTAGGGCTAGAATTAAGAATGGTAGTAGGAAGTGGAAGGCAAAGAAGCGTGTAAGGGTGGCGTTGTCTACTGAGAACCCCCCTCAAATTCATTGTACTAATGTATTTCCGACATAAGGGAATGCGGATAGGAGGTTGGTGATAACTGTAGCCCCTCAAAAGGATATCTGTCCTCATGGTAAGACATAGCCAACGAAGGCTGTTGCTATTAATAGGAAAAGTAGGATTACGCCAATGTTTCATGTTTCTTTATAGAGGTAGGAACCATAATATAATCCTCGGGCAATATGGAGGTAGACGCAAATAAAGAATAATGAAGCCCCATTGGCATGGATGTTACGGATGAGTCAGCCATAGTTGACATCACGGCAAATATGGACGACCGAGGAGAAGGCTATGGAGACATCTGCGGTGTAATGTATGGCTAGGAAGAGTCCTGTAAGGATTTGGATAATTAAACATAGTCCTAGGAGGGAGCCAAAATTTCATCATAATGAGATATTGGAGGGGGCAGGTAAATCTACTAAGACATGGTTTATGATTTTTAAAAGTGGGTGGGTTTTTCGAATGTTGATGGCCATTAGTTCTTATAGTTGAATATACAACGGTAGTTTTTCAAGTTATTGGTCTTGGTTAAAGTCCAGGTAGGAATAATGATATATTTTATGTTTGTAATAATAATTGGTTTAATTTTAGGTTTGATAGCTGTAGCGTCTAATCCTTCTCCTTACTATGCTGCTTTGGGCTTAGTTATTGCTGCAGGGGTTGGTTGTGGTTTGTTAGTTGGGCATGGTGGGTCTTTTGTATCATTAGTTTTGTTTTTGATTTATTTGGGGGGGATATTGGTGGTTTTTGCTTATACTGCAGCTTTAGCTGCAGAGCCTTATCCAGAGGCATGAGGTGATTGATCAGTATTGTTATATGTTGGGTTTTATTTGTTAGGTCTCTTTGTAGTTGGTAAGTATTTCGTAGTTGAAGGGTGAGGGTCACATTGAACTGGGATAGAGGAAATAAGTAATATAGATATGGTGCGAGGGGATTTTTGGGGTGTTGCTTTATTGTATTCTAGTGGGGGTTGAATGTTAGTTTTGGGGGGTTGAGTATTGTTGTTGGCTTTGTTTGTGGTGTTGGAATTAACTCGGGGTTTGTCTTGAGGTACTTTGCGGGTAGTTAGGTGGAGATAATAAGGACTATTAAAGTTATTGTTAGGAAGAGGAGTGTTAAGTATGTTTTGATAAATCCTTGTTGTGGTTTGGTAGATAATTTAATAAGAGATGTTTGCTGGATGAGGTTGCTTTTGGGGCCAATTTTTTCATTTCAGGTGAGGTCAATTAGGTGTGTTGAGATGTGTTGGGCTCAGTATAGGCTGATTTTTGGGGAGAGTCGATGAATGATAGAGGGGAAATAGCCTAGTATATTAGAGAAGTGGTGGGGGTAAAGTGTAGGGTGAGTTTTGAGGTGGGAATTAGTAAGGTTAGTAAGTTCTAGGGCTAGGAGGAGTCCAGTGATTGTAACTAATAAGGCGGATAGCTTAAGTAGTGGGGATATAGTTATGATTTGGGTTTTTGTTGGAGTGAGGTTGAGAGTAATAATTAGGCCGGCAATAATGCTTCCGTAAGCTAAGCGTTTAATTGGGTTAATAACTAGTGGGTTATTTTCATTGATTGGGGAGAGGGTATTAAATCGGGGGTAATTTATTAATGCAAAGAAGATAAGACGTAGGCTATAAATAGCTGTGAAGGATGTTGCTACAAGGGTCAGGATTAGGGCTCAGGCGTTTAAATGGGAGGTGTTTATGGACTCAATGATAGCATCTTTTGAGAAGAAACCGGATAAGAATGGTATACCTGTTAGGGCTAAACTACCAATTGTTAGAGAGGTTGAAGTAAATGGTAGGAGTTTATGAAGGCCTCCCATTTTTCGGATGTCTTGTTCATCATTGAGACTGTGAATAATGGACCCTGAGCAAAGGAAAAGTATGGCTTTAAAGAAGGCGTGGGTGCAGATATGGAGGAAAGCTAGTTGAGGTTGGTTGAGCCCAATGGTGACTATTATTAGTCCGAGTTGGCTTGATGTGGAGAAAGCAATGATTTTTTTAATATCATTTTGGGTTAGGGCACATGCGGCTGTAAAGAGGGTAGTGAGTGCTCCTAAGCATAAGCAGGTTGTTAGAATTAGTTTATTGTCTTGAATGAGGGGGTGGAGGCGGATTAGGAGGAAGATGCCTGCTACAACTATTGTGCTTGAGTGGAGTAATGCTGATACTGGTGTAGGGCCTTCTATAGCTGAAGGTAATCATGGATGGAGGCCAAATTGTGCTGATTTTCCGGCTGCAGCTAGTACTAGACCAAATAGGGGAAATGTAAGGTCTTTATTTTTTGATAGGATGAAGAGTTGATGGATTTCTCATGAGTTGAGGTTTGTTGCTAGCCAGGCTATACTTAAGATTAGTCCGATGTCGCCAATTCGGTTGTAAATAACAGCTTGTAATGCTGCTGTGTTGGCGTCTGCTCGGCTGTATCATCAACCAATAAGTAGAAAGGATATGATTCCGACTCCTTCCCAGCCAATAAATAATTGGAATATGTTGTTGGCAGTTACTAGAATAATTATTGAGATTAAAAATAATAGGAGATACTTGAAGAAGCGGTTTATATTGGGGTCGGAGTGTATATATCATAGGGCAAATTCAAGGATTGATCAGGTAACATATAAAGCTACAGGTGTGAAGATAATTGAGTATAGGTCAAATTTGAAGCTCATGTTGATGTCAAATGGGCCTATATTTATTCAGTTTCAGTTGGTAACAATAGATTCTAAACCTTGGTCGAGAAAGATAAATAAAGGAATTAGGCTGATAAAAAAGGAGATTTTTACAGCGGTTTTTACGTACAGGGATGATCAGTTTGGTTCAAGTTTTTTTGGTGATAAGGAGGAGATTAGTGGGAATGAAAGGATGATAAAGATTAGGAGAAAGGATGAGTTAAAGATGGTATTCATAGCTCTTGCTTGGAGTTGCACCAAGAGTTTTTGGTTCCTAAGACCAATAGATTACTATTATCTTTCAAGGGCCGAGTGAGCCATGGATTTGAACCATGATAAGAAGAGTTAGCAGGTCTTCATGTCCCAGACCTCTCTCGGTAAATAAAAAGATTTTAACTTTTATTTTTAGAACCACAATCTAATGTTTTAATTAAACTATAAGTACAGAATGTCCAGCTTCAGATAAGTTCTGGCTTAAGGATTAGTAATAGTACAGGGAGAATATGAAGAGTTAGGAGGAGATGTTCGCGTGTATGGGAGGGGTTAAGTGAAAGTAAATGGTTGGATATTGATCCTCGTTGGGTTATAAGGAATATGTAAAGGGAGTAGGATGCTGTGATTAATACTCCAGTGCCTGTGAGAATTAGAGTTCAGTTGGATCAGTTAAATAAAGATGTAATGATAAAAAGTTCTCCTATAAGGTTGGGAGATGGAGGTAAAGCAAGATTGGCGAGGTTGGCGAGGAATCATCAGGTTGCTATTAGTGGGAGAATGATTTGGATTCCTCGAGCTAGAAGTAAGGTTCGACTGTGGATGCGTTCATAGTTAGTGTTGGCTAAGCAAAATAGGGCCGATGAGATTAAGCCATGGGCGATTATGAGTGTTGTTGCTCCTGCGAAGCTTCATGGGGTTTGAATAAGAATGGCTGCTGCAACTAGGCCTATATGGCTAACCGAGGAATAAGCGATAAGAGATTTTAGGTCAGTTTGTCGTAGGCAAATAGAACTAGTTATTACGACGCCTCAAATGGCTAGGATTAGAAATGGATAAGCTATTTCTTTAGTTAGAGGGTTAAGTATGATGATAATTCGTATTATTCCATAACCCCCTAGTTTTAATAGTACAGCGGCTAGGATTATAGAGCCGGCGATAGGGGCTTCTACATGGGCTTTTGGTAGTCAAAGGTGGACTCCATAAAGTGGTATTTTAACAAGGAAAGCAATGATGCAAGCAATTCATCAGAGTTTATTTGTTCATGAGTAGAGATTGGTGTATTGGGAGTGTTGAATAATAAATATTGAAAGGGAACCCAGGTTATTTTGTATAGATAGTAGGGCAATGAGTAAGGGAAGGGATCCAATGAGGGTGTAGAATAGGAAATAAGTTCCTGCATTTAGACGTTCCGTTTGATTTCCCCACCGTGTAATAATGATAAGTGTTGGGATGAGTGTAGCTTCAAATATGATGTAGAACAGAATTATTTCTGTTGCAGAGAATGCCATAATAAGAAAGAATTGTAGGGAAATTAGGAGGGAGATGTAAGTTCGTTGCCGGGTTAAGGGTTCTGGGGAAATGTGGTTTTGGCTGGCTAAAATTATTAGTGGTAGGAGTCAGCATGTGAGAATAAGTAGAGGGGAAGATAATGGGTCGATAGCTAAAAGTTGGTTAGAGAAGTCTCAGCCAATATCCGTATTTCATTTGAGTCAAAATAAGCTTATTGTAGCGATAAGAAGGCTGTGGATAGAGGTGGTAGTTCATAGTCATTTTTTGTGGGAAAATCAGGTGGTTGGAAATAGTATAATTGTTGGGATTAGGATTTTTAGCATTGGAGCAGATTAAGATTTTGTAGTTTGTCGGAACCGTGTGAGCGAGAAGCAGCAACTAAGATAGCTAGCCCTGCACTAGCTTCACAAGCGGAAAATGTTAGGAGGATTATAGGGATGGTAGAGCTAGAGGTAGAGTTTAGTGTTATGGATCAGATGGCGGTAGCAATAAAAAGAGTAAGTATTATGCCTTCAAGACATAAGAGGGCGGATAAGAGGTGAGAGCGATTGAATGCGAGGCCTATAAGACCTAGGATAAATGCTGAGGTGAAGCTGAAATATATAGGGGACATAAGATGTTTATGGATTTTCACCATAATTTGCTAAGCCGAAATTAGCGGTCTTAGTTTGGACTAAACATCTATTCTGCTCATTCGAGTCCTCCTTGAAGTCATTCATAGATGAGGCCTATGGTGAGTAAGATTAAGATGGTTGTTGCTCAGAGGAGTGTAGAGAGTGGTGTTAATGATTGGTTTCCTCAAGGTAGAGGTAGAAGGAGGGCAATTTCTAGGTCAAATAAAAGGAATAAAATTGCTACTAAAAAGAAACGCAGGGAAAAAGGAAGGCGGGCGCTTCCTAGGGGGTCAAAGCCACATTCATAAGGAGATAATTTTTCGTTATCTGGGTTTAGTGATGGCAACCAAAATGCAATAAAAGCGAGGATTAGGGAAACCAGGGCCGTGGCCGCGACAGATGATATGATGAGGTTCATTACTTTTCCTTGGATTTAAACCAAGATTAAGTAATTGGAAATCACTTGTACTAATTTATACTAGAAAAGTAATTATGAGCCTCATCAATAGATGGAAACATAAAGAAATAGTCACACTACATCTACAAAGTGTCAATATCATGCTGCGGCTTCAAAGCCGAAGTGATGTTCTGATGTAAAGTGATATTGGATTTGTCGTATAAGACAAACTGCTAGAAATGTTGAGCCAATAATAACGTGGAGACCGTGGAATCCTGTGGCGACGTAGAATGTTGTCCCATAGACTCCATCGGCGATGGTAAAAGGTGCTTCGTAATATTCTATAGCTTGAAGAGATGTAAAATAAACTCCTAGAATAATGGTTAGGGCAAGGGCTTGGATTGCTTCTTTTCGGTTTCCTTCTATTAAGCTGTGGTGGGCTCAGGTTACGGTTACTCCTGAAGCTAGAAGTACTGCGGTATTTAGAAGTGGAACTTCAAATGGGTCTAATGGGTGAATACCAGTTGGTGGTCAGCATCCTCCTAGTTCAGGGGTAGGTGCAAGGCTAGAGTGATAAAAGGCTCAGAAAAAGCCTAGGAAGAAGAAGACTTCTGATGTAATAAATAAGATTATTCCATAACGGAGACCTTTTTGTACTGGGGGAGTATGATGGCCTTGGAATGTGCCTTCTCGGATAACATCGCGTCATCATTGAATTATTGTTAAAAAGAGAAGGGTTAACCCTAGATAAAGGAGAAGAAGTGAGTGGAAGTGGAATCAGATGGCTAAGCCTGATGTTATAAGGAGGGCAGCAATAGCTCCTGTAAGTGGTCATGGACTTGGGTCAACTATATGATATGCATGTGCTTGGTGAGCCATTATACGTTTTCTTGTAAGTATAAACTTAGTAGAAGAACAAATACGTATGCTTGAATTATTGCTACGGCTACTTCTAAAATTGTAAGTAGGAATAGGATTGTAGAAGTTAGTAGGGCTACGGTTGGTATAATAGTTAAGAGAACAAATGCTGCAGTAGCAATTAATTGTATTAATAGATGACCTGCTGTTAAATTAGCAGTTAGTCGAACACCTAGGGCTAATGGTCGGATAAATAAACTAATAGTTTCGATAATAATAAGAATTGGAACTAGAGGAGTTGGTGTTCCTTCTGGCAGGAAGTGGCCTAGTGCGATTGTGGGCTGGTTTAGTATACCAATTAGTACTGTAGTGAGTCATAATGGAAGAGCAAATGCTATGTTTAGGGAGAGTTGTGTTGTTGGGGTGAATGTATATGGGAGGAGGCCTAAGAGGTTAATGGTAATTAAGAATAGTATTAAAGCTGTAAGTAGTATGGCTCATTTGTGTCCTCCAAGATTAATTGGTTGTATAAGTTGATAAACGAAACGGTTAATAAATCAGGCTTGGAGGGTAATTAGTCGGTTGTTTAGTCATCGATTGGTTGGAGTTGGAAAGGTTAGTCATGGGATTAGGATTGCTAGAGCAATAAGGGGGATTCCAATGAGTGAGGGGCTTAAAAATTGATCGAAGAAATTTATAACCATGGTCAATTTCAGGGATTGGGTTTAGGTTTTTCGGTACTTTCTAAGGTAGGGTTATTATTAAATAGATGGTTTATGATTTTATTAGGCAGGACGGTGAGGAAAACAATTCATGAAAACAGTAAGATTAAGAATCATGGGTTAGGATTTAATTGAGGCATATCATTAAGGGTGGTTGGGAATCACCAATATTTAGCTTAAAAGGCTAATGCTAGGCCCGGTTTAGCTTCTTAATGAAGTTTCTTCTAGTATTGATGAAGATCAGGTTTCGAAGTGTTCTAAAGGAACTGCTTCTACTACGATAGGCATGAAGCTGTGGTTAGCACCACAAATTTCTGAACATTGACCATAGTAAATACCAGGACGTGATACAATAAAGGCGGTTTGATTTAGTCGTCCTGGAACGGCATCTATTTTTACACCTAGGGCTGGGACAGCTCAAGAATGTAAAACATCTTCTGCTGATACTAGGACTCGAATAGGGGATTCTATAGGGACTACTATACGGTGGTCTGTTTCTAATAAACGGAATTGGCCTGGAGTTAGGTCTTGAGTTTGAATTATGTAAGAGTCAAATCCCAGGTCTTCATAGTCTGTATATTCATAACTTCAGTATCATTGATGTCCTATGGCTTTAATGGTTAAATGAGGGTCATTAATTTCATCCATAAGATATAGAATTCGTAATGATGGAAGAGCAATTATGATAAGGATAATAGCAGGTAGGATAGTTCAAACGATTTCAATTTCTTGAGAGTCAAGAATATATTTGTTTGTAAGTTTGGTTGTGACTATTGCTGTGATGATATAGAGAACTAAGGTGCTGATTAAGAATACGATTATTAATGTGTGATCATGAAAGTGGATAAGTTCTTCCATAACTGGGGAGGCTGCATCTTGAAATCCTAATTGTGAGGGGTGTGCCATTATGAAATAAGACACGTGAGGGTTTAACTCACAATTCTGCCCTGACAAAGCAGTGTAATACATTTTACTAATATCTTATAGAGAAAGTGACAGAGTGGTGATGTGGCTGGCTTGAAACCAGCATATGGGGGTTCAATTCCTTCCTTTCTTGTTAAAAAGAGGGTCGTTGAACTTGAACAAATGCTGGTTCTTCGTAAGTGTGGTAAGGTGGAGGGCAGCCGTGTAGTCATTCCACATTCGTATGTGGAAGTTCAACGGATAGGACTTCTCGTTTTGAGGCAAATGCTTCTCAAATAATAAATAGAAGTATAATTACGGCAACAAGGGAGATTAAGGAGCCAATTGATGAGATTGCATTTCATAGGGTATATGCGTCTGGGTAGTCTGAGTATCGTCGTGGTATACCTGCAAGACCTAGGAAGTGTTGAGGGAAGAAGGTTAAATTTACTCCAATAAATATAACTGTAAATTGAATTTTTGTTCAAGTTTGATGGAGAGTAAAACCAGAAATTAAAGGGAATCAGTGGATAAAGCCTGCTATAATAGCGAATACTGCTCCTATTGAGAGGACGTAGTGGAAGTGGGCTACCACATAATAGGTGTCATGGAGGACAATGTCTAATGAGGAGTTGGCCAATACAATTCCTGTCAAACCACCTACTGTGAAGAGGAAAATAAATCCTAGGGCCCAGAGTAGGGGAGTGTCTCATTTAATAGACCCTCCGTGGAGGGTTGCTAGTCAGCTGAAGACTTTTACACCTGTAGGGATGGCAATGATTATTGTTGCAGAGGTAAAGTAGGCTCGGGTGTCAACATCTATTCCTACTGTGAATATGTGATGGGCTCATACAATAAAGCCTAGAAGGCCAATTGCTATTATTGCTCAAACTATACCCATATAACCGAATGGTTCTTTTTTGCCTGAATAGTAAGCTACTACATGTGAGATTATTCCGAAGCCAGGTAAAATTAAAATATAAACTTCAGGATGTCCAAAGAATCAGAATAGGTGTTGATAAAGGATTGGATCTCCTCCTCCTGCAGGATCAAAGAATGTAGTATTAAGGTTGCGGTCTGTGAGTAATATTGTAATTCCTGCTGCAAGAACTGGGAGGGAAAGGAGTAGCAGAATAGTAGTCACAAGGATAGATCAAACAAATAATGGCGTTTGGTACTGGGAAATGGCTGGGGGTTTTATGTTAATAATAGTTGTAATAAAATTGATTGAAGCTAGAATTGACGATACTCCAGCCAGATGGAGAGAAAAGATAGCTAAATCAACAGATGGCCCAGCATGAGCTAAGTTGCTAGCTAATGGAGGGTAGACTGTTCAGCCGGTGCCTGCTCCAGCTTCTACCCCAGCAGAAGCTAGTAGTAGAAGGAATGATGGTGGAAGGAGCCAGAAGCTTATGTTATTTATTCGTGGGAAGGCCATGTCTGGTGCACCAATTATTAAAGGAACCAGTCAGTTTCCAAAGCCACCAATTATGATTGGTATAACTATAAAAAAGATTATTACAAAAGCGTGGGCAGTTACAATTACATTATAAATCTGATCATCTCCTAAAAGAGAACCTGGTTGCCCAAGTTCAGCTCGAATTAAAAGACTTAGGGCTGTTCCAATTATTCCTGCTCATGCACCAAAAATTAGATAAAGGGTGCCAATATCTTTGTGGTTGGTAGAAAATAGTCAACGATTAATTGCCACAGGTAAGATGACTGAGAAATAGGTGGCGGATTGTAGCTCCGTTTACAGAGGTCAAATTCCTCTTCTTATCAAGCCCTGAAGTAGCCTATTACATTGGATTGCAAATCCAAAGACGGAGGTTAAAGCCTCCCGGGGCTTTCTCCCGCCTTTCTCGGGGCGGCGGGAGAAAGCTTAGGTAGAAGTTCGCTGGATTGAACGCTTAGCTGTTAACTAAGATTTTATAGGATCAAGGCCTGTCTATCTAGAAGGTTTTAGCTTAATGAAAGCATCTGAGTTGCATTCAGAAGATGTGAGATAGAGTCTTGCAAATCTTAGCAGAAATTAGAGGATTTTCACTTCTACTTAAAGCTTTGAAGGCTTTTGGTCTGTTATTAACCTAAATTTCTATGTGATAAGTATGAAGATTGTGGGTGTTAGAGGGAGGAGGAGCATGGATAGGGAAGCTGAGGTTAGGAGGGTGAGGGTAGGGTAATTGGATTTAGTTCGTCAGGAAGATAATATATTAGTGGGGTTAGGGTTTATGGTTAGTGTTGTAGCATAACATAGACGTAAGTAAAAGAATAGACTGAGGAGGGCTATGAGGGCTATAATCGTAGCTGGAATGGATAGGTTTTGTTTTGTTAGTTCTTGGAGGATAAGTCATTTGGGTATGAAGCCAGAGAGTGGTGGTAGGCCTCCTAGGGAGAGGAGGGTTAATAGGGCAATAATTGATAGGAGTGGGGATTTGGTTGAAGATGAGGCGATGGAGTTAATTTTGGTTGAGTTAAAGTTTTTAAATAGGAGAAAGGTTGTGAGTGTTATGATGATGTAAAGGATAAGGTTAAGGAGGGTTAAGTTAGGAGCATAATGTAAAATTGTGATTATTCATCCAAGGTTAGCGATTGATGAGTAGGCTAGGATTTTTCGTAATTGTGTTTGGTTAAGTCCTCCTCAACCCCCAATAACTGTTGAGAGGATACCAATGGATAATAATAGGTTTGGGTTGAGTGAAGGGTATAGTTGTAGTAGGATAGCGAAGGGAGCTAGTTTTTGTCAGGTTGATAGGATAAGTCCGGTGGTGAGGTCTAGGCCTTGTAATACTTCTGGCAGTCAGAAATGTAGTGGTGCAAGGCCGATTTTTAGGGCGAGTGCGATTGTTGCTAGTGTGGCAGAGGTTGGGTTAATTATTTCGATTAAACTTCATTCGCCTGAAGTTCATGCATTTGTAATGCTAGCAAATAGTAGAAGGGCAGAAGCAGTTGCTTGGGTAATGAAGTATTTTGTGGTAGCTTCTACTGCTCGTGGGTGGTGTTGGTGAATTATAAGGGGGATAATAGCTAAAGTATTAATTTCAAGACCTATTCATACTAGGAGTCAATGTGATCCAATGAATGTGAGGGTAGTACCTAGGCCTAAGCTTGAAATTAGGATGGTTAATACAGTAGGGTTCATTAGTAAAGGAAGGATTTTAACCAACATGGTTGGGGTATGGGCCCAAAAGCTTTGTTAGCTGACTTTACTTAGGGAGTGGTGTAATAGGAAACACGGAGAGTTTTGATCTCTCGAATGTAGGTTCGAGTCCTATCTTTCTAGTAGGAAGTGGAGAGATTTTAACTCTCATTTTCCACTCTATCAAAGTGGTCCTTTGTTCAGGCACATTTCCTTAAGTGGTTGGGGGCAAGCTTGATATGGCGATTGGGAGGGCTATGTGTCATAAAATAATTGCTAGGGTGAGGGGTAGGAAGTTTTTTCAGACTAAGTGCATAAGTTGGTCATAGCGGAAGCGGGGGTATGATGCTCGAATTCATAGAAAGATGAGTGTTAGTAGTGTGGCTTTTATTATAAGGCTTAGTGTTGAGATTTGTGGGAAGAGAGGATTATAAGAAGTCCCTATAAATAGGATGACTGATAGGGTATTTATTAATAGGATATTAGTATATTCGGCTAAGAAGAATAAGGCGAATGAACCTCCTGCATATTCGATATTAAATCCTGATACTAGTTCTGATTCCCCTTCTGTTAGGTCAAATGGAGCTCGGTTAGTTTCTGCTAGAGTTGAGATGTATCATATTAGGGCTAGCGGTCAACCTGGAACTAGGAGTCAAATAGTTTCTTGGGCTAAGTTAAATGTGTGGAGGGTAAATCCTCCAGCAAATACGATTATTGATAATAAGATAAGGCCTAGACTTACTTCATAAGAAATGGTTTGTGCTACAGCACGTAATGCCCCTATTAGGGCATATTTTGAATTGGATGCTCACCCAGATCCTAGAATAGTGTAGACGGTAAGGCTTGAGATTGCTAGGATAAATAGTAGGCCTAGGTTAAGGTTGATGATTGAATGTGGGAGGGGGAGAGGTATTCATATAAGTAGAGCTAAGGTTAGGGCTGTAGTTGGGGTGGCTAAAAATAGGAATGGGGAGGATGCTGATGGGCGAATAGGTTCTTTAATAAATAGTTTTAGGCCATCTGCAATGGGTTGGAGAAGACCATAGGGCCCCACGATGTTAGGACCTTTGCGAAATTGTATATAACCAAGGATTTTTCGTTCAATTAATGTGAGGAAGGCTGTGGCTAGGAGGATTGGGATGATGTAAGCAAGAGGGTTAATTAAATAGAGCAAGATGGGCTGGAGCATAGTTGAGGAGAGGATTTGAACCTCTGGATTAAAGATCTTAGGTCTTTTGCATTTACCAGGCTCTGCCACCTCAACAACCCTTTTCTTGGGCACTAGGTGATCTTTTCTTATCTATTTAAGTTTCATTCAATAGATGAAAATAGGGTGTACCAATGGTATTGACCCCACTTTTCCGGTCCTTTCGTACTAGGAAAAGTATGTTCATAGATAGAAACTGACCTGGATTTCTCCGGTCTGAACTCAGATCACGTAGGACTATTAATCGTTGAACAAACGAACCCTTAATAGCGGTTGCACCATTAGGATGTCCTGATCCAACATCGAGGTCGTAAACCCTTTCTTCGATAGGGACTCTGAGAAAGGATTGCGCTGTTATCCCTAGGGTAACTTGGTTCATTGATCAGGAAATCCTGGGTCGTTTTTCGATAAATATTTTATTAATTAGAATTGTTGTTCTAATTTTTAAGTACTTAGTACTCAGTCGATAAGGGGGATTTGTTTTTCCCCTTGGTCACCCCAACCAAAAACAGTTAAATTAAAAATATTGTATATTTTGTTTATATCCTTAGAGGTATAGGGCTACATAATTAATTTAAGTGTTTGAAGCTCCATAGGGTCTTCTCGTCTAATGTTATTATACTCGCTTCTGCACGAATAGATCAATTTCATTGATTAGAAAATAGAGACAGTTAAACTCTCGTGGTGCCTTTCATACGGGTCTTCATTTAAAAGACAAGTGATTACGCTACCTTTGCACGGTCAAAATACCGCGGCCGTTGAATATTGTCACAGGGCAGGCGGGACCTCTTATAGTTTAACAAGAGGCGATGTTTTTGGTAAACAGGCGGAGTTTATGTTTGCCGAGTTCCTTTATTTTCTTTTAATCTTTCTTGGTGACACTCCTGTGTGGGATTAACGGGTGAAAAAATAGGGTTTTCTAGTTAATATTTAAGGGATATAATGGCCTCAGTTTGGGGCCGTTTAATTATCAGTGATTTAATTCTTCTGATATACACTTGTGTCGGGAGAGATTTGTTCTCTTTATTACTCATTTTAGCATAAGTTCTTTTATATTTTTATAAAATAACCCAATAGGATAAAGAGGGTAGTGAATGAGTATCAAAATTAAAGGTTTAATTGTTGAGCTAGAGCTGCGACGCTTGCTTTACAGGTGGCTGCTTTTAGGCCCACTGAGGAGGATAACCTTAATGATTGTGATCATTTCCCATCTTAAAAAGTTGTATCTTGGTTTAGAAGGGCTGTACCTCTTCTAAATAACTATTAATTCTTATGGATTCCTTTAATAAGGAAGTCTTGTCTAGGTAAAAAAAATTAATGCAGAACTGAAGTTCTTTTTTTGGGTAACCAGCTATCACTAAACTCGGTAGGCTTTTCACCGCTACTCGGAAGTCTTCCCACTCTTTTGCCACAGAGACGGGTTGGCTCTATAATGCTGCTTCGGAGTAGCTCGTTTAGTTTCGGGAAGGTAGACTTAAAATCTTTTTGCCTAATTTTTCTAGCTAAATCATGATGCAAAAGGTACGAGATATAAACTCTGCTTTTTAGTACTTTAATGATTTTTTTCATTTCTTTTTCAGCTTTCCCTTGCGGTACATAAGCTATTGCGCCAAGGTTATTGTTCTGTCGCCCATACTAAAAGGTTTAGAATGTTTTGATTGGAAATTGTAGTGTAAATTAGATTTATTAGGTCTAGTTAAGTTGGTGTGTAGGCTAGCTTTGAGGTTCAAAATGACCCGAGTTGCATGGGTATTTCCTCGGTGTAAGGGAGGTGTTTTACTGATTTAACTACATTTTGATTCCAAGTGCACTTTCCAGTACACTTACCATGTTACGACTTGCCTCCTCTTATTAAGAAAATATGTTTATGGAAAAGTAAATTATTTATTAAGGAGAGTGACGGGCGGTGTGTGCTTATCCCAGGGCCAATTTCAGAAGAGTACTCTGATCTCCTCTTACTGCTAAATCCACCTTTAGGTGTTTTTCAGTTTACCGTTCGTATTGTTTTTGTAAAAAAATGTAGCCCATTTCTTTCCACTTCATTTGCTACACCTCGACCTGACGTTTTGGAGTTTTATTCATTTTGCTTACTTTTTATCCTTCATAGGGTGAGCTGACGACGGCGGTATATAGACGGTAATGGCAAGAGGTGGTGAGGTTTAACGGGGATTATCGGTTATAGAACAGGCTCCTCTAGGTGGGTGTGGGATACCGCCAAGTCCTTTGGGTTTTAAGCTAGCGCTTGTAGTACTCTGGCGAACAATATAGTGAGATACTGTTTAAGTTTGTGGTTGGGCATAGTAGGGTATCTAATCCTAGTTTGGGCCCCAACTGTCGTGACATCAAGGTTTCTTGAATTTATAAAGTCACTTTCGTTGTTGTTTATTCTACTCATGGATGCGTATAACAGCTTTATGAGGTCTTAACTTTAGTAAGTTTGAGGTCGTTCTTTAATCACTCTTTACGCCGTAATATATTAATGTGAGTTACTCGTATAACCGCGGTGGCTGGCACGAGATTAACCAACTCTGTTAACTTTAACTGATTCAAGCTTGCGCTTATGAATCAATGTTTGTTACTGCTGAAGTCCCTTGGGGGTGTGGCTTAGCAAGGTGTCTTGGGCTACATTTGTGTGCCTGATACCTGCTCCTAATTATTTAATAGAGTAATCAGGGCATTCTCACAGGGGGGCTGAAACTTGCATGTATAATTCTAGTTACAATTAATACTAAGGCTAGGACCAAACCTTACATGCTTGCGGAAAAAAGTTTAATTTTCATCTTAGCATCTTCAGTGCCATGCTTTAAAATTAAGCTACGTTAGC